TACTAACTTAAAGCCCCAATTACTATTCTTTTTATGTTATGTAAAAATATCCTTTTGGATAATTTATATAAAAAATCTCCATTACTAATCCTTTATGTATTTTGGTGTTCCTAACTATCCACTGATTTTTGCTCAATCACCCGTTATGGTAATACATAGAAACGATAGTGAAAACTCTATACGGTTGATCTTTTGAGTTGAGCCCGCTTCAAGCCAGGATGACTAATCAACCAATCTTGGGGTAAAAGTCTTGCTTCTATTTACTTTCTTTTAATTCTTGTACGTAGGAAATGAGACTCAATCTTTTTACTGCTAATTTCTAAGCTGTTTTCTTTCACTCATACAACTATCTGATTTAGGTCATCAAACTGAATGATGAATAAAAAAGGGAGATATCTATTCAATTTCTTTTCGAAAAAGAAAGGAATAAAGAAAACAAAAGTTTCTGTTTTAACGAAGCACACGTAGAGATATTGATAACACACAAAGAGTTAATGGTATTTCATAACTAATTGATTGAGCAGCGGCTCGTAGACCACCTAAAAAAGAATATTTATTATTTGATCCATATCCTGACATAAGAAGTCCAATGGGAGCAATACTTGAAATGGCAATCCATAAAAAAACACCGATATTGAGATCAGATAAAACAAGGTGATAACTAAAAGGAATTACTGAATAACTTAGTAAAATTGATATAACTGCTATGGATGGTCCTATACTGAATAAACGAGTATCTCCTCTAGATGGAAAAAGATTCTCTTTGAAAATAAGTTTTGTCCCATCTGCTAAAGCTTGAAGAATTCCCAAAGGACCGGCATATTCGGGACCAATACGTTGTTGTATTCCTGCAGATATTTCTCTTTCTAACCACACAATTACGAGTACACCTATTGTGATTCCCAATACAAGAGTCAAAATAGGTAAAAACATCCCTATGATTCCATAGACTTCTTTTAAAGATTCCAATCTAGAAAAAGAATTTATATCTTGTACTTCTGGTGTATCAATTATCATTTTAACGATCAACTTCTCCCATAATGATATCTATGCTACCTAGTATTGTCATAATATCGGCCAATTTCATTCTTTTAACTAACTGAGGAAGAATTTGCAAATTGATAAAACCAGGTGGACGAATTTTCCACCTCCAAGGAAAACCACTCTGATCCCCTATTAAAAAAATTCCCAATTCTCCCTTTGGGGCTTCAACTCTTACATAAAGTTCTTGCTTCGGCAATTCAAAAGTAGGAGAAGGTTTTTTACTAATGAATCGATATTCAAAATCATTCCATTCTGGATCCCTTTCTCTACCAAAGCACCGGGTTTCTAAATTCTCATAGGGCCCCCCTGGAATTCCTTCCAGAGCCTGTTGAATAATTTTTATAGATTCCGTCATTTCACCGATTCGGACTAAATAGCGAGCTAATGAATCTCCTTCTTTTTGCCAATGGATTTCCCAATCCAATTCGTCGTAACATTCATAATGATCAACTTTACGAAGATCCCATTGGATTCCGGAAGCTCGTAGCATTGGTCCCGATAAACCCCAATTTATTGCTTCTTCTGGACCAATAATGCCTACCCCCTCAACTCGTTCTAAAAAAATAGGATTTCGCGTAATAAGTTTTTGATATTCAGAAACCGCTGTTAAAAAATAATCACAGAAATCCAAACATTTATCTATCCATCCATAAGGTAGATCGGCCGCTACTCCTCCGATACGAAAATAATTATGCATCATTCTCATACCGGTGGCAGCTTCGAATAGATCATATACTAATTCTCTTTCTCTGAAAATATAGAAAAAAGGAGTCTGTGCACCAATATCTGCCATAAAGGGGCCAAGCCATAACAGATGAGAAGCTATACGACTCAACTCTAACAAAATTACTCTGATATAACTGGCTCTTTTAGGTACTTGAATATTCCCCAACTGTTCTGGTCCATTTACGGTTATTGCTTCTGTGAACATAGTAGCTAAATAATCCCAACGTGTTACATAAGGCAGATATTGTATAACTGTTCGATTTTCCGCAATTTTTTCCATTCCTCTGTGTAAATAACCCAATATTGGTTCACAATCAATAATATCTTCACCATCTAGAGTAAGGATGAGCCGAAGAACACCATGCATTGATGGGTGGTGAGGTCCCATATTGACTATCATGAGGTCTTTTCTTGTAGTTGTTACATTCATAGGTTATTCCTCGATTCATTCTTTCATGAATTGATGAAAATGAAAAGAAGTTCATCAAAATTCAAGATATAATAAAAAAATCAAATAATTCAAATTCCTTTTTAAATTAACGAGTTTTTGATTCCCGAATATCCAGTTGACTAATTAATTCTTTATAACGTACTCTATTTTTCTTTGACAAATAAGACAGCAGTCGTTGGCGTTTTCCCAGGATTTTACGTAGACCTCTCTGAGATAAATAGTCCTTTCTGTGCAATTCCAAATGTGAAGTCAGTCTTCGTATCTTATTGGTGAAACTAAATACTTGAAATTCAACGGACCCCCTGTTTTCTTCTTTTTCTTCTTGTGAAATAACTGAAATGAATGAATTTTTTACCATAAAACGAAATTTTCTATCCTCTTTTTTTTAATGGATTTTACTGATCAGTAAGAATAATGCTAGTTATTTTAATTTGGTATACACAATAATCTTAATTTCTTTATGAACTCCTAATTTTATCAAATAAAATGAATCAATCCAATTTCCTTTTCAATTTTATTCGTATAGGAATATGAAAGGATGATATATTTCTACACTTAGAAAAGAGAAAGAATTTTGGATCTAATCTAATAATAAATAAAAAAATAAGAAGATTCCGTGTAATCATTTATAGATCTATTGGATATTGATACATGCATTGAATTAGTATTCATGTATCAGACTGGAAGGTAAGACAATACATGGGTGCAACTATTTATTTCATATACCATGTATATATGGTACAGAATATATATGAAAAACGCATCATTAACAAATTTGCAATCGTGGATACATATGTATCCTTATCATACTGAAGCGGCTCCCATTATTGGTATCAAACCAATATCGATTCATACAAGATAAATCTTCTAATCGATAATTAGGCCAAAGAAAGAACTTTAATTTAATTAATTTCTTTTTATCAAAATGTTTGCTTTTATCCAAAAATTCACCACAGTTTTTTACGTTGTTGCAAAATACTGGATTTTTATGAATACCATTTCTCTTCCTCGAATTGAAACAAATTAGAATTCTTAATTCTCTACGCCTTTTAGTGGATAAAACTTTTTCGGGAACAAACAACAAATTATAATGATTTTTGTATCTATTTTTAGTCATTCTTTGATGTCTTGCAATAGATTTATCCAAATTAATGTTAGCAACATAGCTTTTTTCTCGGTATCTTTGATTAATTTTGGGCTTACTCTTATGAACCAATGAAATATTTAGACTTTGATACATAAAAAATTGTCCGTCATTTTTTATAGACAAACGAACTGGTTCGATAATTAATATCCCCTTTTTCATTAATTCTGTAAGAGTTAAATCCTTTTGAATCATCAGAATATCTAAACTCATTTCTCCCCTTTGAATAGAGGATATAGTAATTGCTCTTGGATTTATCAGTCTAAGTAGGAGACAATATACTTTGATATTATTGATCATTCTTTGATTTAAAGAATCATCCCATCTCAATTGAAAACGTAAATACCTTTTTAGAAAGAAATCAAGCTCTGCTTCCGTGTTGCTCTTATATTGTTTTTTCTTTCTACGTTTTTTCATATCTGAGTTTTCATAATCTTCTTCAATATCTTTTTCTTGGTTTGAGAGAAGTGATCCAAGATTCGCTTGATTTTGTGCATCTGATTCAAGATTACCTCGACTTGCGGATTCTTTTTCTTCTTGATTTCGATTCTCTAATTCAATCGATTTTTTTTCATTCGAAAATAGAAAAAAATCCCTTTTGTTCTTTCTAGTGATGTTTTTATTTTTAATAACATTTTCATTAAAATTTAAAAGAAGTAGTTTGATTGGTATGATCCACGGTTTCATAATATATGTATTATAAAGCAGCACAAATTCTGGAAAGAACCAAAGTTTCAGATTCGATATGGGACGACTTAGTATTTCTTCATTCATTCCCATCCAATCAAAAAGGTCTTTTTTTTTGTTGGATGCCTTTATTCCTTCATTTTGGGAAATTTTAAGATAAAAAAGACCTTTTTGATCCATTTTATCAATTATTTGATAATTATTAACCCCAGTCTTAGTATTTTTATTACTATTGGTATCGATATCGATCCAGGACTCAATATTTACTTTATTTCTAAGACAAAAATCGAAAATTCTCCAATCAAAAAATTTTCTATCTGTAAATTTATCCAGATTCATAATATTATTATCTTCTAAATTAATAGGGATAATACCCCCTGGCATATCAACGAATTTACCTTTTCTATATAGGTTGTTGTAATTATAAGAAATCTCTTGTTTATTATTTAAACGTAATGGTGATACATAAATATGTGAATCTTTCTTATTTTCATAATTAATAGATTTAGATGAGAAAAGGTCATATCTATAGTATTTTTGAAAGTTATATTTTGAATTTGGTAATGAATTTGATTCAAAAGATTCAAAATCATTTAATTTTTTGTAATTAATTAATATTAATCGATCTTTTTCTTTTTCATCTGAATGGCTTTTGTTTAAATCTTTATTTTGCACTATACGTGTTTGATTGAATCTATTTCGCCATTTGTGTGGTATTAATCGATACCATCTAATCGGAGATAAATCATATTGATAATGACCCCTTAACCAGTTTTTCCATTGAATCATTCCCGAATTTAAAATATTTTTATGTTTTAATTCAGAATGAAAAATTCCTTGTGTTTCAAAATAATCCTTTATTTCATTCTTAAGAAAAAGAGATGTTCCGTGATATTGAAGGACATATCTTAACTTATACAAGTTACGAATTTGTGTTTGATATAATTGGTAAAATACATATGCTTGTGAAAAGGAGGATAAAAAAATCTTTGCATTTTTATTACTAATATCCGAAATTGATTTTTTTATAGTCCAAATAAAATGAATTGTATTTTTCTTTGTTTTATCAATTTTTTCTTTATTTGTTTCATTATTGTAAATGGATTTATCAATAATTTTTTTTGAATTATCAAAAAAAAGTTGTGTAGTGATCCTCGGAATATTAATGATACAGAGAAGTATATCTATGTATATCCTTTCAATTAAAAATTTGAAAAAAGAATATGATTTACGGATTAATCGAACATTTCTTCTTTTGAATTTCTTTAATTTCTGCCAAATATTTTTTATTGATGCTGATAGTTTAGTAGGATAACTTCTTTTATTATAACTAATATTTATTTCCGGAATTAAAAATCCCTTCTTCTTATCTTTTGTAATTTTTTCTATTTGATTCCTGATTGTGCTGGTTCTATCAGCCAGATCTTTCATTTTTTTTTCTGTCAATGAATAATCTATCAAATCCATAAATCGAATTTGAATGGACGATTCATTAATCATCCCATTACTGATTATCCCATCTTTTTCTTTTTTAGTTTCACTCAATTCATATATTTCTCTTAATCCAAATAATGGAATTGGCTTTCTTTTGGAAAGTTCTTTTATTATTCCTTTTAAAAATAGAATGTTTTTCATAAACCATTTTTTTCTTTCTTTTGAAAGGTTTAAAAAAAAATGGATCCTTTCTTTTAAAACCTGTATAACTAAAAAAGAATTCTTTTGCAATTTTATAATTTTTTTTCTGAGTTCTTTAAAAATGGGTTCAAAAAATGAACGTTGTTTTTTGGGAGAACCAAAAGGAAGTTCAGTTTCCATTCCCCAAACTGTTAAAAAACAAAAATTGTTTTTTTGCCCTTTATTTCTCATCGGATCTTTATGGTGGGGTGACACCTTAGATCTGTGCCAAGGTTTAAGGCAAAAAGGAAATAGGATCTTTATCTGAATACCGTCCGTCAACCAATTTTTTGGAAATTCGGTTTCTGATAATTGAACACCATTATAGGTACATTTAACATGCATTTCTCTATTCCAATCTTTTAAGTCCTCGGACCACTCGGGAAATTGAAATAATAACATACGGACTATATTTTTAGCTATTATCAATGAAGGTAATAGAATATATTTTCTAAGGAAAGATTGGGTTACTAATAGGGATCCTCTTATTACTTGAGCAAATAAAATACTATCCCAGGATTCAGCTATTTCTATTCGTGCTTTCTCTTCTCCTTTGTATTCTTCTCTTTTTTCTTCCTCTTTTTTTTTCTCACTTTCTTTTGTCTTTTCCTCGGTATAATCCGAAATTGTTAATTCTGTTTTTTTTTTATACATCCAGTTTTTCAAAATGAATTTTATCATCCCGGAGATATCAAAAGAAAAAAGGGGTTTGTCTATTCTGTTCAAAAAAAGAGGAGAATGCACATTTGCTTGAAACAATTCACAAATAACTGTTTTACGTCTTTGAGCACGCATAGATCCTTTGATTATGTCTCGACGAAAATCCGATTGTTGTGAATAACGTATCAAAGCCACTTCGTCTGCTTGATCAGTATTATTCGTTTTTTTGCTATTAGCATCAGTATTTTGATGGTTATCAGTAAAAATCACTACACGTTTGGCTTTTCTTGAACGAATCTGATGATCTTCTGCCATTTTTTCTTCGTTTTCTCCCTCCTGTTGTTCCAAATCGTTGATTAATTTGTATGACCATAGAGGAACTTTTTTACTTATTTCTTTTATTCCAATAGATTTTTTTTGAATTCTTTTAGTCTTGGGCTCAGTTATAACTGCGTTGAAGAAAATTTTCACAATTTTTATTTGATCTTCTGAATTAATTCTTCTTTGTTCGGTTTCTGGAAATGGAAATAAAGAAAGTTTTTTTTCTGTTGATAATGAATTTCTATCTAATGCATATAGTTGTTCTTCCAATTTTTCCTGATCCGTAGTAAAAAATATACCATGAATCTTATTTATCCAACCTGTCTCGATGTAATTTTTTATGGAAGTTTTATTTAGGATTGGGGATGAAAAAAAAAATTGGATCCTTCCACGACAGGTCCCATTCAAAAAGGGATCATATATTTTCGACAAGTATTCTTTTTTATTTTCATCATTACACAATCGAGTTCTTTTTTCGAGTACATCTCGAGTAATAGGTCTTTTATTTAGAGTTTCCATTCGATTTCTAAATTCTTTGCTCAAGTTGTTCTTTTTTTGTTCATTGGTATAAATCCAATGATCATACAATTCATCAGAGGATAGTTTTTGTCCTGTCAACAAATCAATTTTTCTTTGTATCATTTCCAAGAAAGTTGACAAACTGGGGGGATATGTAAAAGATATTCTTTCTTTTCCATCGTTTTGACATGTATTAAAAAAATATTGTGACATTTCATTTCTTACGGCATTTTCAAATTGATTGTTTTTTATATATCGCAATGGGCGATTCCAT